ACTAGGAACGAAAAAAGTCACAATTTGTCTCCCCCGCCGGGCGTGTGTGCCTACCAACTCAACAAGTAGTTTTAGTCCTTGAAAGGATTCCGGTGAAAAATGAAGAAGGACAAACAAGCAAGAAAAAATTCGAGACGAAACTGCTGGTGGGTAATCTAAACAAATGACGAGGGATTCTTCGAGAAGTTAACAATTAGTCCTCATATTGAATAATTATGAATTATTCAAGGAATAATGGATTTGAAACATACACGAGGAAGGTTCTGGGAGCAATATCAGTCGTGAATCTCTTATGAACCAAGAGCCGTGTGAAGTAAGAATTTCATGCACGGTTCTGAATGAGCGGAAAGATAGAAAATCTCCTTTTCGACTCTGACTCTCCTACACCAGTCGTTGCTTTTTTCTCTGTTACCTCTAAAGTAGCAGCTCCAGCTTTATTTACGCGACTCTTCGGTCTAATTTTCCCACATTTCTCTAATGAGTGGCATATGGTGGTAGGATTATTGGCTACTTCTAGCATGATATTAGGAAATCTAATTGCCGTTACTCAAATAAGCATGAAACGTATGCTAGCTTATCCCTCCATAAGCCAAATTGGATATATTATGATTGGAATACTTGCTGCAGACCCGGAGAACGGTTATGCAAGTATGATAACTTATACGTTTATTTATATACTCATGAATCTGGGAACTTTTGCTCGTATCATCCCATTTGGTTTACGAACCGGAACTGATAATATTAGGGATTACGCGGGATTATACATGAAGGATCCTGTTCTAACATTCTCTCCGGTTTTACGTTCACCATCCCTAGGGGGTATCCCTCCACCATCCGGTTTTTTCGGTAAACTCCATCTCTTCCGGCATGGATGGAAAGCTGGTTCGTACCCATCAGTTCTGGTAGCGCTCGTCACAAGTGTCATCTCTATCTACTACTATCTCAAAATAATTAAATTAATGTTCACTGGGAAGAATGGGAGGAGCGATGCATCCACAACTTATATACAAAATTCATTAGTTTCTCCATCAATTTCAAAAAGTTCTATTGAAATAGCTATGATCATTCGTGCACTAGCATCAATCCTATCGGGTATATTAATAGATCCCATTATCGGGATCACACGGAATACTTTATTCTAGACTCACTTCAAATTCAATTGTGACGCGAACTTTTTTTTTTCGAATGATTTTTATTAAAAGCCGGTTCTGCTTCTGCTGCCCCAACTAGTCTGTCTCTACAACTTACGAAATAGTTATATCTTCTTCGGTAATTGATCCTGACATTTTCCTATCTAGCTTGTATTTGTCTTTTCGCACCCGGAATCACTTGCTAGGAAAATGATCACCCGTCTATTCCGGAGGAGATATAAGTATTTCCGCGCGATGCGCAGCTGGGGTTGGGCAGTGACAACCCATGCTGCTACATCCAAGTATTTAGGCGTAAGGAGAATGCCTCTCTTCCTTGTATCTTCATATGGTATTATTTGATTGATACCGAAGAAAATATTTGCTTGCGAGACAGGCGTGGGCTTGTCAGGTCGTGAAAAAAATTATCTGCAGGAAGAGGGAATCAACCACCCCTTCAGGGATGATTGATTGCGGGCGGGGATAGATTCGAACCCCCGGCCATCGTCAGTATGAAGTGAAATCCTACCACTCCATGAAGAAGCAATGAGTAATGAAAGAGGTCCAGGGACCTCGTCTAAACCTGACCCGGGTGGAGTCTCCCAGTTAGTAAATTTGGTAAAAAAGAGATGAAAATTCGGTTCA